GGATTTTAAGGAATGGAATAGAGAAATGCATATTAAATGTACGTATAATGGTGTTCAATTATCAGAAACAGAATTTCCCCAAGATTGGTTAATAAACGGTATTCAGATAAAGATTCTATATCCTTTCTGTCTAAAACCTTGGAGAAAATCTAAGGCACGATCTCATCATATAAATATAATGAAAAAAAAAGAGAAAAAAACAAATTTTTGTTTTTTAACAGTCTGGGGAATGGAAGCGGAACTTCCCTTTGGTTTTCCCCGAAAACGACCTTTTTTTTTTGAACCTATTTATAAAGAACTCCAAAAAATAAAAAAAAAGGCAAAAAAAAGATTTTTACAAGTTCTAAAATTTTTCAATAAAAAAATAAAATCCTTTTTAAAAGTTATAAAAGAAAAAACAAAAGGAGTCATAAAAAGAGTTCGAGTTATCAACCTAATAATGAAAAAACTGGAGAAAGTAAATCCAAATTTCTTATTTGAATTGAGGATAAAAAAAGTATATGAACCGAATGAAAACAAAAAAGATTTCAAAAGAAATAATAAGATTCTTCGAGAATCGTTCGTTATAAATCGAACAATGGATTGGTTCAATTATTCACTAATAGAAAGAAGAATGAAAGATCTTTCTGATAAAACAATCAAAATCAAGAATCAAATTGAACGAACCGCAAAAGACAAGAAAAAAAAAGAAATAGTTATAATTTATGATAATAAAAGATCGGGATCACAGAAACATTTTTGGAAAACATTAAAAAAGAAGAATATCCGATTAATGCGTAAATCACACTACTTTATTAAATCATTCATTGAAAAAATATACATAGATATTTTGCTATGTACCATTACCATTTCTAAGATAAATACACAACTTTTCTTTGAATCAACAAAAAAGATCTTTAATAAACCCATTTACAACAATGAAAGAAATAAAGAACAAGAAGGAATTGATGAAACAAATCAAAATAAAATTCATTGTATTTTGACTATAAAAAAATTGTTTTCAAATACTGATAATACTAAGAATAGCAATCAAAATTCCAATACTTATTGGAACTTATCTTCCCTGTCCCAAGCATATGTTTTTTACAAAATATCACAAAATCAATTACTTAATAAGTCTCAATTGAGACCTGTACTTCAATATCAAGGGAGCTATCCTTTTTTTAAGGATAATTTAAAAAACTATTTTATGATCCACGGAATATTTAATTCTAAATCAAGACATAAAAAAATTCATACATATGTAATGAACGAATGGAAAAATTGGTTAAAAGTTTCTTATCAATACGATTTATCTCAAAAAAAAAGGTCTCGATTAGTACCTAAAGAATACCGAAATAGAATAAATAAACATTGTATGATTAAAAACAAGGAATCAAACCAATTGGATTTATATAAAAAATATCAATTCATTTATTCCATGAAAAAAAATGACTATGCAGTAAATTCATTTATGAGTCAAAAAAACAAATGGAAAAAACATTACAGATATGATCTTTTATCTTATAATTACATAAGCCTCCCTAATTTATACACTTCTGAATCAAAATTAGAAAGAAACGGGGACCAAGAAATTCCATATCATTTCAATACATTGAAACCTGAATTATTTTATGTATTAGTAAGTATACCGAGTAATGATTATCTAGAAAAAGGATATCTTATTGATAGAAATAGAAATAGTTTGGATAGAAAATATTTTGATTGTAGAATTCTTCATCTTTGTTTTATAAAGAATATTGAGATCTGGGCCAATGCACATATTGGCATCAAGATTCATAAAAATACTAAGACTGAAATTAATAATTTAAAAAAAATGAAAAAAAAAGATCTTTTTTTTTCATTCCCATGCAATCAAAAAAGGTTCTATCATACGGCATCAAATCATGATACTATATCCAATCTAGAAACTTGGTTCTTCCCAGAATTTGTGCTACTTTTTGATGTATATAAAATTCAACCTTGGATCATCCCAATCAAATCACTCCTTTTTCATTTTTCTATAAATGAAACAAGTAAAGACATTAACGTAAATCCAAAGAAATCATATAAAAAAAAAAAAGATCTTGAATTAGGAAATTCCAAGGTTGAAGAAGATTACGCAAGATTCAAACTAAAAAAGGATATAAAACAATATAAGAGCAAGAATGAAACGGAACTGGATTTTTTTTTGAAAAAATATTTCCTTTTTCAACTAAGATGGGCTGATCCCTTGAATTATAAAATAATGAAAAATATCAGGGTATATTGTCTCCTACTTAGACTGATAAATCCAAAGGATATTGCTATATCTTCGATTCAAAGAGGTGAAATAAATCTAGATGAAATGCTGATTCAAAAGGACCTAGTTCTTGCAGAATTGATAAGAAAGGGAATATTTATTATTGAACCAATTTGTCTATCTATACGAAGGAACGGAAAATCTATTATATATCAAACTATGGATATTTCATTGGTTGATAATAAGAAACACCAAACAAATCCAAAATACACAAAAAAAAGATATATTGATAAAAAGGAGGTTGAAAAATCCATTGCACGACACAGCAACATATTTTTGAGTGGAGACAAAAATCATTATGATTTACTTATTCCTGAAAATATTCTATCTCCCAGACGTCGTAGAGAATTTCGAATTCGAATTTGTTTCAATTTGCCAAATTTTAATGTTGTGGATAGAAATCCAAGATTTTGCAACGAAAACAAAATAAGAAAATGTGGGAAATTTTTCAATGAGAACAAACATATTAATACAGATAGAAAAAATCTCATTAAATTCAAATTGTTTCTTTGGCCCAATTATCGATTAGAAGATGTAGCTTGTATGAATCGCTATTGGTTTGATACCAATAATGGCAGTCGTTTTAGTATGTCAAGAATACATATGTATTCACAATTCAGAATGAATTCAATTCCAATGAAAAATGAAAAAAAAATTTATAGTGGATTAATGTATTAGGTAGATAAAAGCCGAAACATATACACTGTGTAATATTCTAATACATGATGCTAATTTCATAGTGTATCAATTTTCACTAGGAAGAGCGGAATCCTTTTAAGTAAAAATAAATTGTTCTAGTTCCTGAATACATATATGTTTTGTATATTTGGATCAAATATACAAAACATAAACCACATAAATCAAAAACAAAGTAGTATATGAATAAAATACAATTTTGATGTATACTAGATAAAAATAACTGGCCTAAGAAATATTATTATTTTTCCCGATCGGTAAAATTCACAGAAAAGAAAAAAAGAAAAATAGAAACTTTAATTTATGGTCAAAAAATCATTGATCTCAGTTATTACACAAGAAGAAAAAGAAGAAAATAGTGGGTCTGTTGAATTTCAAGTATCCCATTTCACCAATAAGATACGGAGACTTACTTCACATTTACAATTGCACAAAAGAGATTTTTTATCGCAAAGGGGTCTACGAATAATTCTGGGAAAACGTCAACGATTATTGACTTATTTGTCAAAGAAAAATAAAATGTGTTATAAGAAATTAATAGATCAGTTAGATATTCGGGAACCAAAAACTCGTTAATTAAATTTGAATTTCTTCTTTGAGTTTCTTATTATTATCCTTGTTCCTTTTGATTTTTTCATTCTTTTTTTCTTAGTTCAGTTATTCTTATTTTCCTTTTTTTTTTTTTAGTTTTGAGAAAGAAGAAAAGGAACAAGACAAATAGAATGCAATATGATAATATAATAAAAAAATAAAAAAGAATAAAACGGGAATAATAAGAAAATCTTTCTTTCTTGATACATATGCATATGGAAATTCTTATCATGATTCATTAACTAATGTCTAAATCTTTCTATTTATGAACATAACCAGTATTTTATTGAAGGCTTAAGTTATTGCTGAACAAAAAGAATTTTTGATTCTATTCATTAATTCGTTAGAATATTATTATTCTAAGGGATGAGATCCATTCGGAAGTGCTTTTTCTTATTCTAGCAGACAGAATTTTATTGGTCGAATTGAGGACTCTCCAACATCCAGTTTATCTTTACATTGTATTTACCTAGGGTCCAAGGAGAGCAAGAATACTAAACTAGTCCTTACCTTACATTTCTTTGTGGCCATAAAGGAGCCGTATGAAGCTTAGGTTTCATGTACGGTTTTGGAATAGCGATGGGAGCAGTGATGTTATCATCGACTATAATTATCTAACAGTTCAAGTACAGTTGATATAATTGAGGCACAGTCCAAATTCAGCCCATAGGATTTCTAGTTTTTCTAATATCTTCTCTAGCAGAATGTGAAAGATTACCTTTTGATTTACCAGAAGCAGAGGAGGAATTAGTAGCAGGTTATCAAACCGAATATTCAGGTATAAAATACGGATTCTTTTATCTTGCTTCTTACCTAAATCTATTAGTTTCTTCATTATTTGTAACAGTTCTTTATTTAGGTGGGTGGAATTTTTCTATTCCGTACATATCTCTTACTGAACTTTTTGGAATAAATAAAATTTTTAGAGTCTTTGTAATAGCAATTAGTATCTTTATTACATTAGCTAAAGCTTATTTATTTCTGTTCATTCCTATCACAACAAGATGGACTTTACCTAGGATGAGAATGGATCAATTATTAAATCTTGGATGGAAATTTCTTTTACCTATTTCTCTAGGTAATCTATTATTGACAACTTCTTTTCAACTTCTTTCACTATAAAGTAGAAAGAAAAAGAAGAAATTAAGAGAAAACAATAATGAATATTCTATATTTCTAACTTATCTCACCCAAGAAACATAAACATAAATCTTATTGATGGATATCTAAAATATGTTACCTATGGTTACTGGGTTCATGAATTATGGCAAACAAACAATACGAGCCGCAAGGTACATTGGACAAAGTTTCATAATTACCTTATCCCATACAAATCATTTACCTGTAACTATTCAATATCCTTATGAAAAATCAATCACATCAGAGCGTTTTCGTGGTCGAATCCACTTTGAATTTGATAAAGAATTTGATAAATGTATTGCTTGTGAAGTATGTGTCCGCGTATGTCCAATAGACCTTCCTATTGTTGATTGGAAATTGGAAAAAGATATTAAGAAAAAACAACTGCTTCATTATAGTATTGATTTTGGTGTCTGTATATTTTGCGGTAACTGTGTCGAGTATTGTCCAACAAACTGTTTATCAATGACTGAAGAATATGAACTTTCCACTTATGATCGTCACGAATTGAATTATAATCAAATTTCTTTAGGTCGGTTACCAGTTTCAATAATTGGAGATTCTACAATTCAAACAGTTATGGATTCAACAAATCAAAAGAAAGAATAAAAACCCTTTCCTTGGTTCAAGAACGATTACCAATTACTAAGCTTTGGTTTAGAATAAATTAGAATAAAGTAGGATTAGCCAAAGAATTTTATTTTATCTATCTAATGATATCCATTTTTTTTTCATTCTTTTTCATTCAATTAGAAAGGTATCATATAAAAAAATAGTTCCTTTACTGAATCCTTAGTAAGGTCATGAAATATTTTGACTTATTTATTTATCTTTTATTTCAGAATGGATTTACCTGGACCAATACATGATATTCTTGTAGTATTTCTGGGATCAGTTATTATATTAGGAGGTCTGGGAGTAGTATTACTTACCAATCCCATTGATTCTGCCTTTTCATTGGGATTGTTCTCGTTTGTATATCCTTATTCTATATTTCATTGAATTCCTATTTTGTAGCTGCCGCGCAGTTCCTTATTTATATGGGAGCCATAAATGTATTAATCATATTTGCTGTGATGTTCATGAACGTTTCAGAATATTCCAATGATTCCTATTTGTGGACCATTGGAGATAGAATCACTTCATTGGTTTGTACAAGTATTTTTTTCATTAATGACTACTATCCCAAATACGTCATGGTACGGAATTTTTCGGACTACAAGATCAAATCAGATTATAGAAAAGGACTTAATAAGTAACGTTCAACAAATTGGGATTCATTTATCCACAGATTTTTATCTTCCTTTTGAACTCATTTCTATAATTCTTTTAGTTTCTTTGATAGGTACAATTACTATGGCTCGTCAATAATCTAATATAAATAATCTAGTCTAATAAGAACTTCATTCTTGAAATTTCAAGAATGAAAATGGATTGAATCTCAATCTACTGTGAATATCTTCTTTTGTTCTGTAATTCTTCTATTCTAGTCAACTGAATCGGTTTAATTTTTGTTCTCATATTGAAATGAATTGAGATAGATGAAGAATTTATCAATGATGTTAGAACATGCACTTTGTCTAAGTGTTTATTTATTTTCTATCGGTATCTATGGACTGATCACAAGCCGAAGCATGGTTAGAGCACTTATGTGTCTTGAGCTTATACTGAATTCGGTGAATATAAATCTCGTCACATTTTCCAATATATTTGATAGTCGACAATTAAAAGGAGAAATTTTTGCAATCTTTGTTATAGCCATTGCAGCTGCTGAAGCAGCTATTGGGCTAGCTATTGTTTCGTCGATCCATCGTAACAGAAAATCCACTCGTATCAATCAATCAAATTTGCTGAATAATTAGTCATAATTCTTCTATTTTCCCATATAAATAAAAACATAAGACTTTTAAAATATTCTAAAAATATTCTAAATAGAATCTAATAGAATTAGAATTCAATAGAATATTCTATATTCTATTCATATTATTTTCTTATTTATTTTCTTATATTTTTTCATATAGATTTATGATTTAGAGTTACTAACCTATTCTATCACTAACCTAATAACAAATGTATTCATCTGATATATAATATATTATCATATCCTGAATTATATTTCTATATTCTATTCTATATTCTATTTCTAAAATATTAGATTTCTATATCTATATAGATATATAGTAAAATTAAGTAAAATTAACATGAATTGAATTTGTAAACTCATATTCTCATATTTAATGGTTATTGAAATGGAAATCAAAGTATCTTGGCCCTTTATCATAAACAGATTAAAAAATAGATTAATTCTTAAGATTTTTATAAATCATTGATTCGTCTGGTGTCTACAATAAAAATATATGATTTATTTCATTTTCTTATTTTACCAGATTGAAAATCTTTTGTGTTCAAAATTGGAATTTATAGACCCAATGTCACATTCAGTAAAGATTTATGATACATGTATAGGATGTACCCAATGTGTTCGAGCTTGTCCCACGGATGTATTGGAAATGATACCTTGGGACGGATGTAAAGCTAAGCAAATTGCTTCTGCCCCAAGAACCGAAGATTGTGTAGGTTGTAAAAGATGTGAATCCGCTTGTCCAACGGATTTTTTGAGTGTCCGTGTTTATTTATGGCATGAAACAACTCGCAGCATGGGTCTTTCCTATTGATATTTGACAAAAAACTCCACTTGAATCAGTTGATTCCTCTTTACTGACAAAAGCCCGTACTCGAGAAAAGAAAATATATTATTCTTCTCCCGAGCACGGGCTTTTCTGGTCTAATTTTCTCTTGTCTTTATCACGAGTTATTTTCCTTGGTTAACAATACTTCTTGTTTTGCCCATATTCGCGGGTTCTTCAATTGTCTTTTTCCCTCATAGGGGAAATAAGGTTATAGGTGGTACACTATATGTATATGTATACTAGAGCTCCTTCTAATGAGCTATGTATTTTGTTATCATTTCAAATGGGACGATCCATTAACCCAATTGAAGGAGGATTTGAAATGGATCAATCTTTTTGATTTTCACTGGAGACTGGGAATCGATGGACTTTCCATAGGACCCATTTTACTGACAGGATTTATCACTACTTTAGCTACTTTAGCAGCTTGGCCAGTTACTCGAAATCCGCGATTTTTCTATTTCTTGATGTTAGCAATGTATAGTGGCCAAATAGGATCATTTTCTTCTCGAGACCTTTTACTTTTTTTCATCATGTGGGAATTAGAATTAATTCCTGTTTATTTACTTTTATCCATGTGGGGAGGAAAAAAACGCCTGTACTCGGCTACAAAGTTTATTTTGTGCACTGCCGGAGGTTCCATTTTTCTCTTAATAGGAGTTCTAGGTATAGGTTTAGATGGTTCCAATGAACCAACATTAGATTTAGAAAAATTAGCTAATCAATCGTATCCTGCAGCATTAGAAATAATACTATATTTTGGTTTTCTTATTGCTTATGCTGTCAAATCGCCGATGATACCCCTACATACATGGTTACCAGATACCCACGGAGAAGCACATTACAGTACATGTATGCTTTTAGCTGGAATCTTATTAAAGATGGGAGCATATGGATTGATTCGGATCAATATGGAATTATTAGCTCACGCTCATTCTAGATTATCTCCCTGGTTGGTGATAGTAGGAACAATACAAATCATTTATGCAGCTTCAACCTCTCTTGGTCAACGCAATTTCAAAAAACGTGTTGCTTATTCTTCCGTATTTCACATGGGTTTCCTAATTATAGGAATTGGTTCTATAATTGGCATGGGACTTAATGGAGCCATTTTACAAATACTTTCTCATGGATTGATTGGTGCTGCACTTTTTTTCTTAGCAGGAACAAGTTGTGATAGAATATGTTTTGTTTATCTCGAAGAGATGGGGGGGATATCTATCCCAATGCCAAAAATCTTTACCATGTTTAGTAGTTTCTCGATGGCTTCTCTTGCATTGCCAGGAATGAGTGGTTTTGTTGCAGAATTCTTAGTCTTTTTTGGAATAATTACCAGCCCAAAATATCTTTTCATGCCAAAAATTTTGATTACTTTTGTAATGGCAATTGGAATGATATTAACTCCTATTTTTTTATTATCTATGTTACGTCAGATTTTCTATGGATACAAGCTATTCAATATTCCAAATTCGAATTTTTTTGATTCTGGACCACGAGAACTATTTGTTTCGATCTGTATCTTTCTACCTGTAATAGGAATTGGTATTTATCCTGATTTCGTTCTCCCGTTATCGGTTGACAAGGTACAAGTTCTATTATCTAATTATTTTTATATATACTAATATATACTAATTGTTTTTTATATTTCATATTAAATGAAATGAATTTCATTAATTGAAAAGAAAGTCTTAGAATTCTTTGACTTTCATATTTTAACGATTCTTCGTTGTTACAATGAAAAAAAAAGGAAGGGTGAATTAAAATTTTAATGAGATACATCTAAAGTTTTTAGTTTTTGAGAACCATTTGAATAATTCCTCTATTTAAAAGGTTCTCAAAAACTTGCACAAAATTTCATGTGTATCAGACGATTTTTTTATGTATTCTTTATGTAGTTTATTTTATTCAATTAGATAGTAATTGGAATGAACCATAACTATGGAACCCGATTCCTAATATATTGATCCCAAAATAGCATATCCAAATTAGGAGAAATCCTATAGAAGCTACAAATGCCGAATTTGTACCTTGATCTTGCAATTTGGAATTTTTTCTAGTATGTAAATAAATTGCAAATATGGTCCAAGTAATAAATGCCCAAGTTTCCTTAGGGTCCCAATTCCAATACGAACCCCATGCTTCATTAGCCCATACTGCTCCAGAAAGAATGCCTATGGTTAAAAAGGTAAATCCTAAACTAATGACACGATAACTCCAATAATCCAAACGCTGAATTAATTGATATTTGTAAAAATTTTGAAATGAGAGAAAATAAGTCTTTTTTAATACACTTCCTTTTTCGTTCAAATATTCCATATCACCAAAGAAAAACGACTTCCTTAAACTTAAAAAATTATTGTTTTTCAAAAAAGAATCGATTCTTTTTTGAAATGTAATCACTATAAGAGCAACTGATAATAACGATCCGCATAAAAGAGCTGCATAGCTCAAGAGCATCATACTTACATGCATTATTAACCACTGAGATTGTAGAGCAGGTACTAATATTACGGGTTTATGCATTTCAGTTGAAAGACCTGACGTGGCAAAACCTTGGGTAAAAATAACACTTGGTGCAGTTATTGCGCTTAAATCATTTTTA